GAAATGAAACGTCACAATATATTTTTTACACATGTCGAAGTGATGGCAACCAAAGAATATCTTTTACGTATCCATCCAGTTTGTCAACTTTTTTGGAAATGATACAAAGAAAAATGACTTTGTACACAAATACAATGGAAAATCACTATTGATACAAAAGATAAATAAGATAAAGAAATATTGAGACAAAAGATAAATAGAAGAAAAGATAATAAGAGATACGCCCTCCTCCTATATATTTTATGCCCTCTCCTACAAAGAAACTCGTAATACCAACGCCATTCGTAATTCCATCAATTACTCGTCTATCAAAAAAATTAGTTAATTCAGCTAATCCTCTTAGACCCTTAGTAAAAGATGTTGCATAAAAAGCATCTATGTAACCACGATTATATGACCAACTATATATTATATTTATTAGTTTGTCTCCCCAAAAGCGCGTCTGACCCTTTTTTAAAAATGAATTTTTAAAATTAAAATTTTGTAAAGATGAATAAAGGGGCTTATATAAAAGGGATGCTATAAGTATTCCAAAACATGCTAGACTGACTGAAAAAATAGCATTTGAAAAAAATTCATACCAATCCACCGAATCAGTCAAATTTTTATGTAAAAGATTTATAGACGGAGTTAACCATTTTGATAATATATCCAAACCCATTCCTTCTTGATTCAAAGGAAGTGCCAGGGATCCCACGAACAAGGTAAATAGAACCAATACAAGCAAAGAGAATAACATAGTATTATCTGATTCATGGGGATATAAAAAACTTTTTTTTTTACAAGTTTTTAAATGAATAATAAAGGGTTGGTTGATGGTTTTTACCATATTATAAATTTGGTTTTGGTATGCCGTCTTAGAAAAAAAAGAAGCCTTCTCATTATTATTCATTATTAATAAAGTTAATAAACTTATATATATATATTTTTTTTTTAAGCCTTCTTTTCCCCATAGAGATACTGAATAAAACGGACTCATTCCCATTTGTTTTCCACTGTAATTTTGAAAATTAGTATTTAAATGCCCTTCAAAAGTAAGTAAATAAATTCGAAACATATAAAATGCAGTTAACCCGGCTGTGGAACAAGCTATTATTCCGAAAAGTGGTGAATACAACCAAGTATCATTAAGAATTTCATCTTTGGACCAAAAACAAGCAAGTGGGGGAATACCACAAAGAGAAAGTGTACCTAATAAAAAAGCTGTTTTTGTAATTGGGACATGTTTTGTTAAACCGCCCATAAGAACCATATTCTGACTTTTATCTGGAGAATATCCAACAACAGCTTCCATTGAATGAATAATTGATCCAGATCCTAAAAACAATAATGCTTTAGAGTAAGCATGAGTAATCAAATGAAATAAAGCAGCTCGATATGACCCCATACCTAAAGCTAACATCATATAACCCAATTGAGACATTGTAGAATAGGCTAAACTTCTCTTAATATCTTTTTGAGCAAGAGCCAAAGTAGCTCCTAATAGTACTGTTATTATACTTATTAAAGATATAAAATTCATTATGTAGGATATTCCTATGAAAAGAGGAAGAAGACGAGCGACAAGAAAAATGCCCGCTGCTACCATCGTAGCAGCATGAATCAGAGCCGAAATAGGGGTAGGCCCTTCCATGGCATCAGGTAACCATACATGAAGGGGGAATTGTGCCGATTTAGCAATTGCACCGGAAAATACTAGAAAAACGCATAAATTATAAACTAAAAAAGTAAACGCATTATCATTATTATAACTTAAGTTATTGAATATTTCGAACAAATCCTGAAATTCAAAACTACCTGTTATCCAATAAAGACCTAAGATTCCTAAAAATAAACCAAAATCTCCTATACGATTAGTTACAAAAGCTTTTTGACAAGCATTTGCAGCAATAGGTCGTGTGAACCAAAAACCTATTAATAGATATGAGCACATTCCAACTAATTCCCAAAAAATATAAATTTGTATCAAATTTGAACTCGTAACTAATCCCAGCATGGAAGTATTGAAAAAACTCATATAAGCAAAAAATCTTAAATATCCTTGATCATGAGACATATAATTATCACTATAAATCAAAACCAGAATTCCAACAGTAGTAATTAATATTAACATAATAGAAGTAAGTGGGTCGATCAAGTGGCCGAACTCTAAAGAAAAATCATTATTAATAGTCCAAGACCATACATATTGATATATGAAATTGCTATTTATTTGCTGAATAGCCAGATCTGCAGAACAAATCATAACTATACTTAATAATAAAACACTAGGAAAAGCCCACATGCGACGAAGATTTTTTGTTGCCGTCGGAAAAAAGAGAAGCCCGACTCCGATTAAGACAGGAACTGTAAGTGGAACGAAAGGTATGATCCATGCATATGGATATGTATGTTCCATAAGAAAAACCTTTTTCATTTTAAATTAATTCTTTCCGATTCACCGGATCTTCTCTCTTTCGCAAAAAAAAAAAAGGAAAAAAAATATATATATAGATTAGAG